ATATATATATATATATATATATATAATATAATATAATATAATATAATATAATATATAATATAATATAATATAATATAATATAATATAATATAATATAATATAATATAATATAATATAATATAATATAATATAAGAATGATTAAAATGGAATAGTGGGTGCGATGTGGTTTAGTGGTTTTTGTTAGAATTGTTTAGTTTAGTAGATACCTTGTTTTGTAATAGTATCTATAGCTAACATTTGTGTCAGTTTAGTTGCTCTCGGATTTAGGGGTTTGACGAGAAGTAAGTGGCTATTCGGGCTAGGTGTTAGTTTTTACGGGGGTAGGGGGGTTTAGCTAAAATAAAATATATTACTTTAACAGATGGCTTGAAATATACTGTCGTGAGTTTTTGTAAAAATATATGTCCTACAAGCATTAATTCAATAATACCATATATCAACTTTGCAAGACCAATCAACTTGAACGTAAGTCCAGTTTCACCGAATCGGCAGGTATCAGTTATGAGGGCCTGAGAACACAGAGAGAAAAAAAAGCTACTATATGCATTTAAGAACACAATATGCCAGGTTATAAACTAGATGTATAGAACACATTAACCAGAGGCCTTTTAAAGAGGAACGAATGAACTTTATTAACGTTATGTGCCTGAAAAAACAACCAGAGGCCAGAATAGATCAGTTATGTACGCCATCATTACAATGGGCCTGAAACTGGTAATGTTGTATCTTACTAACAAGGGTTGCTTATTTCTCGTGATTAGGTAGATTAAGAAATGACCTAATACTGGGCCAAATTCATGGTGGAGATAAATATGTAAGTTTATGTCCTTAAACCATTAATTTAATATTACCTTGATACATATCCATGTATCGTTCAAGTAATATGTGCTTTAAACTTTGTAATAGTCTAATAGATCAAGCAGTAATATTACTAGTGATATGCTAGGGGAAGAAAAATGAATGCACGATATACATAGGGGAGGTATAGCATACATATCTCTATTGTGGCGCGGTAGAGCGAAATAAATAATCATTTGGCGTATGCGCCAAAAGATAGTTTAATAAAAATTCCGGCTTTGGGGGCCGGGGATGGAGGTTTGGAACCTTCTTTTTTGATTACTTTAGGAAGATTTGTGGTCTTCAGTCTTTGGTTTACAAGACCAATGCTTTGTTGATTAAGCTACTAGAGTATTTTTGGTTTAGTATTTTGTTTTCAATTAATCCAGTAAGGGGCAGGAGTATTAAAAGGATTATGAAGTACAGGATGGAGGCTGTTTGGCCAATGATGATAAATGGATTTTCGACTGGTTGTCCTCCGATTCATGTGAGTACTAGCAGGTCAGCTGCTAAGCATCAGAATAAGGTTTGGGTTAGTGGTCGGAATGAAGCTGTGCGTTGTTTTGATGTGTGTAAGGTTGGTATCATGAATAACACAAGGATGGAGAATAAGAGGGCAAGTACGCCCCCTAGTTTATTTGGGATAGATCGGAGGATTGCGTAGGCGAATAGGAAGTATCATTCTGGTTTGATATGTGGAGGAGTGGATAGAGGGTTAGCTGGTGTGAAGTTGTCTGGGTCGCCTAAGAGGTTTGGAGAGAATAGTGCCAGGATTAATAGGAGGGTAAGTATTAGAATGAGGCCTAGTAAATCTTTGTACGAGAAATAGGGGTGGAAGGGAATTTTGTCGGTGTTTGAGTTTAATCCTGTTGGGTTGTTTGATCCGGTTTGGTGGAGAAAAAGTAAGTGTACAGCTGCTAAGCCAGCGATGGTGAAAGGCAGTAGAAAGTGGAAGGTAAAAAATCGAGTTAGGGTGGCATTGTCTACTGAGAATCCGCCTCAAATTCATTGTACTAGGGTGTTGCCAATGTAAGGAGTGGCCGAGAGTAAGTTGGTGATGACAGTGGCGCCTCAAAATGATATTTGGCCCCATGGTAAGACGTAACCTACGAATGCAGTGGCTATAGTTAGGAATAGCAGGATGATTCCTGTGTTTCAGGTCTCTTTGTATAAGTATGAGCCGTAATAAAGTCCTCGACCAATGTGAAGATAAATGCATATGAAGAAGATAGAGGCCCCGTTGGCATGCATATTGCGGATAAGTCAACCGTACTGTACATCTCGGGTGATATGGGTTACTGATGAGAATGCTAGTGAGATATCTGGTGAGTAGTGTATTGCTAGGAAGATTCCAGTAATGATTTGTAGGATTAAGCAGGTACCAAGTAATGAGCCGAAGTTTCACCAAGTAGAGATATTAGAAGGACTTGGAAGGTCAATAAATGAATTGTTGATGATTTTCATTATGGGGTGAGTTTTTCGTAGGTTTGTAGTCATTAATGTTTTTGTAGTTGAATACAACGGTGGTTTTTCAAATCACAGGTCTTGGTTTAAGTCCAAGTAGGAATTATGATGTATTTTATGTTTTTATTTGGGTTTTGTTTTGTTTTTTGAATGGTGGGTGTTTCTTGTAACCCTTCTCCTTATTATGGGGTGGTTAGTTTAATTTTTGGTGCGCTTTCTGGATGTGGGGTGTTGGTTAGTATAGGCGGGTCTTTTATTTCTTTGGTTTTATTTTTAATTTATTTGGGCGGGATGTTAGTTATTTTTGCGTATTCATCTGCGTTAATAGCGGAGCCTTTTCCTGTAGGTTGAGTAAGTTTGGAAGGGGTGTTTTATGGGTTGTACTATTTTCTTATTCTTATAGTTTATGTAAAATTAGATTGTCATTTGTGGAGTATTGAAGGGGTTGGTACTGATCCTGTGGATGCTGATGGGCTATATGTTGTTCGTTTAGATTTTAGTGGGGTTTCATGATTTTATTATTTTGGTAGTGGGCTTCTTTTGATTGCTGGTTGGGGGCTATTGTTGACATTATTTGTTTGTGTTGGAATTGGTTCGTGGGTTATCTCGTGGGGTGCTTCGTGCGATTAGGTTAGGGCAGTTAGTAGTATAATTGACAGGATAAATGAAGTTATATAAATTTTGATAAGGCCTTTTTGTGATGAAATTATTGTGATTGGGGTGATTTGTGATTTAGCCAGTCCTTTTGGGCCAATGTTTTCATATCAGGATAGGTCTATTAGATGGGTTGCAGTGTTTTGGCTAAATTTTAGGTTGGCTGCTGGGAGTAAACGGTGAAGCAGGGTGTTGAAGTAGGCTAGTGAGTTGGAAAAATTGTGGATGTTAGAGGGTTTTGTGGGTATTTTGTTGGTTATTGAGATTAATTCTAGGGCTAATAGTAGGCCTAGGGTTGTTATGGCTAGTGCTGCAATTTTAATATATGTTGGTATTGTTATTGGTGGGGTTTTTAGAGGTGTGATGTTTAGTGAGATGATTAGTCCGGCGATGATGCTACCTGTGGCAAGACGGGTGATTGGGTTAATGATTGTTGGGTTGTTTTCATTTAGTAGTATTATGGAAGGGTATCGTGGTTGTCCTGTTTGCACAAATATTGTAATTCGTAAGCTGTAGATTGTAGTGAATGAGGTTGCGATTAATGTCAGGAGTAGGGCTCAGGCGTTTAAATATGATGTGTTTATAATTTCAATAATGTTATCTTTAGAGTAAAATCCGGTTATGAATGGTATGCCTGTGAGTGCTATGTTACCAATGGTTAAACATGAGGAGGTAATTGGTAGGGATTTGTGTAGACCTCCCATTTTTCGAATGTCTTGTTCATCATTGAGGTTGTGGATGATAGAGCCTGAACATAGGAATAACATGGCTTTGAAGAAGGCGTGTATAGAAATATGTAAGAAGGCCAGTTGTGGTTGGTTAAGTCCAATGGTTACTATTATAAGGCCAAGTTGACTTGATGTGGAGAAGGCAATAATTTTTTTAATGTCATTTTGGGTAAGAGCGCAGAATGCTGTGAATAGGGTGGTGGTGGCTCCCAGACATAAACAGATTGAGAGGGCTAAATTATTGGTAGTTAGGATGGGGTGGATTCGGATGAGTAGGAAGATGCCAGCAACGACTATTGTACTGGAGTGTAATAGTGCTGAAACTGGGGTTGGGCCTTCTATGGCTGCTGGCAGTCAAGGGTGGAGGCCGAATTGGGCTGATTTTCCTATTGCAGCTAAGGTAAGGCCAAGGAGTGGGAGTAGTGGAGTTGAGTTGGTTTCAGCAAATATTTGTTGTAGGTCTCATGTATTTATGTTTATTGCTAGCCATGATATGCTAAGAATTAGTCCAATATCTCCTGTACGATTGTAAAGGATAGCTTGTAGGGCTGATAGGTTTGCTTCTACCCGACCTCGTCACCACCCAATTAATAGGAAGGATATAATTCCCACTCCTTCCCAGCCGACGAAAAGTTGAAATATGTTGTTAGCTGTTACTAGGATTATTATGGCTACTAGGAAGGTTAGTAAGTATTTGAAAAATTTTGTAATATAGGGGTCTGTAGATATATATCAATGGGTAAATTCTAGGATAGATCATGTGACGTATAGGGCGATTGGTATAAATGTAATGGAGTATTGGTCGAATTTAAAGCTCATATTGATGTTAAAGGTAAACATGTTCGATCAGTGAAGGTTAGTAATGATTGATTCAATATCCAAGTAAGTAAAGATGGTTAGTGGGATTAGGGCGGTGAAGAATGTGGTTTTTACAGTTGTTTTTGTTTTTGTAATTAGTGACTCTTTAATTGGGCATGTGGGTATTACTAGGGGTAATGTTAGTATGAGTAATGTTAGAAGGAGGGTAGAGTTTATTGTTAGTGAAGTCATTACTTTTACTTGGAGTTGCACCGAGGGTTAATGGTTCCTAAAACCAATGGATTACTTCTATCCTTTAAAAGTGAGGGAGCCAAGGGATTAGCCTCAGATATAGGAATTAGCAGTTCTTATTGTTGACCTCTCTCGGTTTATAAGGAGGCTTTAACTCCTATTTTCAGAGCCACAGTCTGATGTTTGTTTTGAAACTATATTAACAATGAAAGTTATTTAGGTGGCTTGAATTAATTCTGGTTTTATCATTAGTAGTATTATTGGTAGAATATGAAGTATTATGAGGAGGTGTTCTCGGGTGTGACTGGGAGAGATAGTTTTTGTGTGTGAGGGGGTTTCTCCTCATTGTGTTGTGATTAGTATGTATAGGGTGTAGGCGGCGGTTATTAAGGTTCCCAGTCCTGTTATTAGAATTGTAGTGTCTGATCAGTTGAATAGTGATACAATAATGGTTAGTTCTCCTATCAGGTAGATTGTTAGTGGAAGAGCTATATTAGCTAGGCTAGCTGAGAATCATCATAAGCCTATTAGGGGTAGTAGTAGTTGTATGTTTCGGGCTAGAATTAGTGTTCGGCTATTAGTTCGTTCGTAGTTTGTGTTAGCTAGGCAGAAGAGTATTGATGATGTTAAGCCATGGGCAATTATAAGTGTGATTGCGCCGGTGCATGCTCATTCAGTTTTTGTTAGTGTTGCAGCAATTACTAGACCTATGTGGCTTACAGATGAGTAGGCAATTAATGATTTTAGGTCTATTTGACACAGACAGATGAAGCCGGTTATGATTACTCCCCATAGTGCTAATATTATGAATGGATAGGAGAGGAATTTTAGTGGTGGGGCTAATGTTATTGTTATACGGATGATGCCGTATCCTCCTAGTTTGAGTAATACTGCTGCTAGGATTATTGATCCTGCGACTGGAGCTTCTACGTGTGCTTTGGGCAGTCATAGGTGTAGTCCGTATAAGGGTATTTTAATTATGAAGGCAGTAAATAATGCGAGTCATCATATTGTGCAGGCTCATGGGTTTGTTTTATAGTAGTCGGATAGTTGTAGTATGTAAATGGATAGGGTGCTGTAAGTTTGTGTGGATAAGAGGGCTACTAATAGTGGTAGAGATCCGATAAGAGTGTAGAATAGGAAGTAGGTTCCAGCATTTAGTCGTTCTATTTGGCCACCTCAACGTGTGATGATTACTAGTGTCGGGAGTAATGTGGATTCGAATGCAATGAAGAATATAATTAGTTCTATGGTTGAAAAAGCTAGTACTAGTGAGATTTGTAATGAGATGGTGATAAGGATGAAGGTTCGTTTTCGTGAAGTTGGTTCTGTAATTAGATTGTTTTGGCCAGCTATAATTATTATAGGGGTGAGTCAGCATGATAGGATGAGGAATGGGGCTGAGATTTGATCTACTGCTAGGTAATAATTAGAGAAAGTTATTAATTCTATAGGGGGCTTAAATCACTGTAGGCTAAGGAGGGCGATTCAGAAGCTGTGGGTCAGTGCAGTTGGTCAAAGTTGTTTTGACTTACATAGTGCGATTGTTGGTAATAATAAAACTATTGGAATAATTATTTTTAACATTGTAGCAGGTTTAGGCTTTGTAGGTGGCTTGAGCCGTGAGTTCGTGAGGATGTTACTAGTAATGATAAGCCCATGCCAGCTTCACAAGCTGAGAAGGTTAATATAAGTATTGGGGCGAGTATGAATGATGAGGCTTCTAGTTGAATAGATCATGCTGATAGGGCCATAAATAAGGATAGTATTATTCCTTCAAGGCAGAGTAGGGTGGGGATTAGGTGGGCTTTATGTAATAAAAATCCTAGGGCGCTGATCACGAAGGCGTAGTAAGAGGCGAAATGTACTGGTGTAATCATTTGATAGCCGTGAAATTTAATCACGATTAACTAAGTCGAAATTAGTTGTCTTATGTTAGACTAGTTATCTATTCTGCCCATTCTAGGCCTCCTTGAATCCACTCATAGAGGAGACCTAGGGCTAGTAACGATATAATAATGAAGGCTCAAGTGAAGGTGTAAGTTGGGTATTGGAGTTGAATGGCTCATGGGAGAGGCAGTAGTAATGCGATTTCTAAGTCGAATAGGAGGAATAAAATTGCTACAAGAAAGAATCGGATAGAAAAGGGTGGACGAGTAGTTTTTAATGGGTCGAAGCCGCATTCATATGGGGATAGTTTCTCGTTATCTGGTTTTGTTAATGTAAATCAGTAGTTTAGTATTGTTAAAGTTATTGGTAGGGTTAGATAAATTACTGTGATTGAAATTATTAGATTCATTACTTTTCTTTAGGGTTAAAACTAAAACTTAGTGATTGGAAGTCACTTGTACTATTATACTAGAAAAGTATGAGCCTCATCAATAGATTGATACGTACAAGAAAAGTCATACAACATCTACAAAATGTCAATATCAAGCGGCTGCTTCGAATCCAAAGTGGTGTGTTGAGGTGAAATGGTGTTTAATTTGTCGTAGTAGGCATACAATTAGGAATGTTGATCCGATGATTACGTGCAGCCCATGGAAGCCTGTTGCAACGAAGAATGTAGAGCCGTATACGCCGTCAGTGATTGTGAAGGGGGCTTCATAATACTCTATGGCTTGTAATGTTGTGAAGTACAATCCTAATAGAATTGTAAAACTAAGAGCTTGAGTGGTCTGATTTCGGTTGGTTTCTATTAAGCTATGGTGAGCTCAAGTGATTGTCACGCCTGAAGCTAATAGGACTGCTGTATTTAGTAGGGGGACTTCAAATGGGTTTAACGGGGTGATTCCTGTTGGTGGTCAACATCCTCCCAGGTCTGGTGTAGGGGCCAGGCTTGAGTGGTAGAAGGCTCAGAAGAAGCCAATAAAGAAGAATACTTCTGATGTAATGAATAGTATTATGCCGTATCGTAGGCCTTTTTGTACTGGAGTGGTGTGATGTCCTTGAAAGGTTCCTTCTCGTACAATATCCCGTCATCATTGGAATATAGTAAGTAGTATAATTAATAAACCTAGGGTTATTAGTAATATTGAGTTGTAATGGAATCATATGGCGAGGCCGGAAGTTATTAGTAATGCTGCTGTTGCACCTGTTAGGGGTCATGGGCTTGGATCTACTATGTGGTAGGCATGTGTTTGGTGGGCCATTAGATGTTTTCTTGTAAGTAGAGACACAGAAGTAAGACAAAAACATAAGCTTGAATTATAGCTACTGCTAGTTCTAGAATTGTTAGTAAGAGAAGGATAGTTCCAGTTAGAATGGATAGGGTTATTATTGTTGGTAATAGGGCTAGTGCTGCGGTAGAAGTCAGTTGAATTAATAAATGTCCAGCTGTTAGGTTAGCTGTGAGTCGTACGCCTAGGGCTATAGGTCGAATAAAGAGACTGATTGTTTCGATGATGATAAGGATTGGGATGAGTAGGGTTGGGGTTCCTTCTGGTAATAGGTGGCCCAGTGATGCTGTTAATTGGTTTCGAAGGCCTGTAAGTACTGTGGCAAGTCATATTGGGATGGCTAATCCTATGTTTATCGAGAGTTGGGTGGTAGGGGTAAATGTATATGGTAGTAACCCTAATAGGTTGGTTATTAAGAGTATAACTATTAGTGTCGTTAGGATAATAGATCATTTATGTCCTGTCTTGTTAATGGGTAATATTAGTTGTTTTGTAAATAAATTGATTGTTCATATTTGTAAGGTTGAGAGGCGATTGGTTAGTCATCGGTTGTTTAGGGTTGTAAAGATGATTGATGGTATGAGTAGAGCTAGAATAATTAGGGGGATACCTATGATTTGCGGGCTTATAAATTGGTCAAAGAATGTTAGGTTCATGGTCAGGTTCATGGGTTTGTGTTGGTAATTTTGTTGTCTTTATTGGTTAGGTTATTTATAGGTAAATAAGATGAAATTTTTGGTTGCAGGATTATGGCGTATGCTAATCATGTGGATAAGAGAATTAAGAATCATGGGTCTAGGTTTAATTGTGGCATGTCACTAAGGAGGGCGGAGAGTTCTCTTTTTCTAACTTAAAAGGCTAGCGCTATCCTATTTAGCTTCTATAGTGTTTAGGGGAGTATTAATAAAGATCAGTTTTCGAAGTGTTTTAATGGCACTGATTCTACTACAATTGGCATAAAGCTGTGGTTAGCCCCACAGATTTCTGAACATTGTCCATAAAATATCCCAGGACGTGCTATGATGAAAGTTGACTGGTTTAATCGTCCTGGGACTGCGTCTACTTTTACACCTAATGATGGAATTGCTCATGAGTGTAAGACATCTTCAGCTGAGATTAACATTCGGATTGGAGACTCTATTGGTATTACCACGCGATGGTCTACTTCTAGTAGTCGGAAATGTCCGTTTGGAAGGTCTTGGGTTGGAATTATGTAAGAATCAAATTCAAGGTTCTTGTAATCAGTATATTCGTATGTTCAGTATCATTGATGTCCTATGGCTTTAATAGTTAGGTGTGGGTTGTTGATTTCGTCTATCAGGTAGAGAACTCGTAGGGATGGTAGTGCAATAGTGATCAGGACAATAGCTGGCAAGATAGTTCAGATTATTTCTACTTCTTGGGCATTTATAGTATTGGTGTATGTTAATTTAGTTGTTATTATTAAGGTAATAATATAAAGCACTAAGGTGCTAATTAAGAATACAATTATTAAAGTGTGATCATGGAAATGGTGGAGTTCTTCTATAATGGGTGATATTGCGTCTTGAAATCCTAATTGAAATGGATGTGCCATTAAGTCGTAAAGGGTTTAAACCTATAATTTAACCTTGACAAGGTTAAGTAATGTGTTTTACTAACGTCTTATAAGAAAGAAACATAAAGGTTATGTGATTGGCTTGAAACTAATTTAAGGGGGTTCGATTCCCTCCTTTCTTGGGTTTGTACATGAGCCGGCTCTTCGTAAGTGTGATATGGGGGGGGACAGCCGTGTAATCACTCCACATTGGTAGTTGTAAGTTCAATTATTATTACTTTTCGTTTTGAAGAGAGTGCCTCTCAAATAATAAATATTATTATAATTACTGCCATCAGGGAAATTAAAGACCCAATTGATGAGATAGAGTTTCATAAGGTGTATGCATCCGGGTAATCAGAGTAACGTCGCGGTATTCCGGCTAAACCTAAGAAGTGCTGGGGAAAAAAAGTAATGTTAACGCCTGCAAATATTACCCCGAAATGGATTTTTGCTCAAGTTTGGTGTAATGAATATCCGGTGAAGAGTGGGAATCAATGAGTGAATCCTGCTATAATAGCGAATACAGCTCCCATAGAGAGTACATAGTGGAAATGTGCTACTACGTAATAGGTATCGTGTAGTACAATATCCAGGGATGAATTAGCTAGCACGATGCCTGTAAGCCCCCCGTTCATAAACAGGAAGATAAAGCCAAGTGCTCATAGTATAGCAGCGTCTCATTTAATTATCCCGCCATGTAGAGTAGCTAGTCAGCTGAATACTTTCACTCCTGTTGGGATAGCAATAATTATTGTTGCGGATGTAAAATAGGCTCGGGTGTCTACGTCTATTCCAACGGTAAACATATGGTGGGCTCATACGATAAAGCCTAGGAACCCGATGGATATTATTGCTCAAACTATTCCTATATATCCGAATGGTTCTTTTTTACCAGCATAATAGGTGACAACATGTGAAATTATGCCAAATCCTGGCAAGATTAAGATGTATACTTCAGGATGGCCAAAGAATCAGAATAAGTGTTGGTATAAAATTGGGTCTCCTCCCCCTGAAGGGTCAAAGAAGGTTGTATTTAAGTTTCGGTCTGTGAGTAGTATAGTGATACCTGCAGCAAGTACTGGTAATGAAAGCAATAATAGGACGGCTGTGATGAGTACTGACCATACGAATAAAGGTGTTTGATATTGTGATATAGCTGGGGGTTTTATATTAATTGCTGTAGTGATAAAGTTAATAGCCCCTAAAATTGATGACACACCAGCTAGGTGAAGGGAAAAAATAGTTAAATCTACAGAGGCGCCAGCGTGGGCCAGGTTTCCAGCTAATGGGGGGTATACTGTTCAACCTGTGCCTGCGCCTGCTTCAATTCCTGATGAGGCTAGGAGTAGAAGTAGTGATGGAGGTAGAAGTCAGAAGCTCATGTTGTTTATGCGCGGGAATGCTATATCTGGCGCTCCGATTATTAGGGGTACAAGTCAATTTCCGAAGCCGCCGATTATAACAGGTATGACCATGAAGAAAATTATGATGAAGGCATGGGCTGTAACGATGACGTTATAGATTTGATCGTCCCCTAAAAGGGCTCCTGGTTGGCTTAATTCTGCGCGGATTAATAAACTTAATGCTGTGCCCACTATACCTGCTCAGGCCCCAAAAATCAAATACAGGGTGCCAATGTCTTTATGGTTGTAGAAAAAATCTCGAGGTAAATACACCGGTAAGATGGCGCGAATGTTCAAGTGTTAGGCTGTAGACCTTTTTATAGAGGTTGGATTCCTCTTCTTATCAGACTCCGTGGTGAAATTCATATCAAATTGCAAATTTGAAGATACACTTTTATTGGTGTCGGGGTTTTCCCGCTTTTTATAGAGCGGGAAAATTAGGCAAAAGCCCGCTGGATTGGGTGTTTAGCTGTTAACTAAACTGTTGTGGGATCGAGGCCCATTTGTCTAGTAAGGCCTTAGCTTAATTAAAGTGTTTGAGTTGCATTCATTAGATATAAGGTAGAGTCTTATAGGTCTTATCAGAAACTAAGAGGTTTTATCTCTTGTTTGGGACTTTGAAGGTCTCTGGTTTACATGGTCGGATCCTAAGTTTCTAAATGATGATTGACAGGGTGGGTACGATTGGGAGTAGGGTAGTGGATAGTGTAATTATTAGGGTTAGATAATATTTTTGGTTGGGTTTGTGTCGTCATTGTTGTGAAGAGCTAACGGAGTTTGGAGATAATGTAATGGTTGCTTGGTATGAGGTTCGTAGGTAGAAGAATAGGCTGAGCATTGATATAACGACTATGGTGGTAGCGGTGAAGGATATATGTTGTTTAGATAGTTCTTGAAGAATTAATCATTTGGGTATGAATCCTGTTAGTGGCGGGAGACCTGCTAATGATAGAAGGGTGAGTATTATTATGGCGTTCAGTACTGGTAGTTTTGTTCATGATGTTATTATTATGGAAACTTTATTTGTTTCTAGGAGTTTAATTAATGAGAATGTTGTAATGGTTATGATAGTGTATATGTAGAATGTCAGTATTATGAGTTTAGTGGATAAGGTAAGAACTGTGACTATCCAGCCTAGGTGGGCGATGGAGGAGAATGCTATGATTTTTCGTAGTTGTGTTTGATTTAGTCCGCCTCATCCTCCGGTAATAATAGATAGTAATCCTAGTATTGCTATTAAGGATGTGTTTATGGATTGGGCTGTTATTGCTAGTAAGGATAGAGGTGCTAGTTTTTGTCAGGTGGTTAAAATTATGGCTGTTGTTGTGGTGGCTCCTTGTAGTACTTCTGGTAATCAGAAATGGAAGGGGGCTAACCCTAGTTTGATGGCTAGGGCGGTAGTTAGAATTATTCGTGATAATGTGTCTGATATTTGGGTAATGTCTCATTGGCCTGTTTGTGATGCATTGATGATACTAGAAGCTAGGAGTAATGTTGAAGCGACTGCTTGTGTGAGGAAGTATTTAGTGGCTGCTTCGATTGCTCGTGGGTGGTGTTGTTTGGCGATTAGTGGGGTGATAGCTAGGGTGCTAATTTCTAGGCCCATTCATGCTAGGATTCAGTGGTTGCTGGAGATTGTAAGTAGTGGTCCTATGATTAGGCTTGTAGTAAGGATTGTGCTTGCATGTGGAGTCATTAGTATAGGAAGGATTTTAACCAACATTTTCGGGGTATGGGCCCAAGAGCTTAATTAGCTGACTTTACTAGGATGTAGTATAATGGAAGTATGGGGAGTTTTGATCTCTCTGGTGTAGGTTCAAATCCTATTTTTCTAAGGAGACGAGTGGAGTTTAACCTCTATTATTCACCCTATCAAGGTGATCCTTTAATTCAGGCACGTGTCCTATTGTATTGGAGGGAGTCCTGATAAGGTGATTGGTATTGATATGTGTCAGAAGCATAATGCTAAGGTAATAGGGAGGAAGTTTTTTCATAGGAGATGTATAAGTTGGTCATATCGGAATCGTGGGTAAGAGGTTCGAACTCATAGGAATCCTGCTGATAGTAATATTGTTTTTGAGATTAATGATAGGGTAAATAATTCTGGGGTGTTGCTGATGTGAGCGGGGTTTAGAAACAGAATGGTGGTTAGAGTATTTATTATTAGGATGTTTGAGTATTCTGCTAGGAAGAATAGGGCGAATGGGCCGGCAGCGTATTCTACGTTAAATCCAGATACAAGTTCAGATTCGCCTTCGGTTAAATCAAATGGTGCTCGGTTAGTTTCAGCTAGTGTGGAAATATATCATATTGTTATTAATGGTCAAGAGGAGAATACTAAGTATATTGGTTCTTGTGTTGTTATGAATGTTTGTATGTTGAATCCTCCTGAAAAGAGAATTATGGAAAGTAGGATGATTCCAAGGGTTACTTCGTATGAGATTGTTTGGGCTACTGCCCGGAGGGCTCCTATTAGGGCGTATTTTGAGTTTGAAGCTCAGCCCGATCATAGAATTGAGTAGGCCATGAAGCTGGAAAGGGAGATTAGAAATAGAAGGCCTAGGTTTAAATCAGCTAGTGGAAATGGTATGGGGAGGGGGAGTCAAATTGTTAGGGCTAATGTTAGGGCTATAATTGGTGAAATAGTAAATAATGTAGTTGATGAATTTAGTGGGTAGATTGGTTCTTTAATGAATAGTTTTGTACCGTCCATTATTGGTTGTAGTAGTCCTTGTGGGCCTACGGCATTAGGGCCTTTTCGAGTTTGTATGTAGCCTAGTACTTTACGTTCAATAAGGGTGAAGAAGGCTACAGCGATTAAGATTGGGATTATGTATGTTAGTGGAGATATCAGGTTAATTAGTAGTATCTTCATAAATTGGGAAGGGGGATTGAACCCCTGGATAAAGGGTTTAGGCCTTTTGCATTTATACCTGTCTCTGCCACCCCAATTAGGCCCTTTTTTAGGGCTATGGTTTATTTGTCTTATTATTAGTTAAGCTGTTTTCACTAATGTAAGGTAAGGCCTGTCTTTAGTATAGGCCCTGTCTTTTCGGTCCTTTCGTACTGGAAAAGGCTCAAATTTATAGATAGAAACCGACCTGGATTGCTCCGGTCTGAACTCAGATCACGTAGGACTGTTAATCGTTGAACAAACGAACCCTTGATAGCGGCTGCACCATCAGGATGTCCTGATCCAACATCGAGGTCGTAAACCCCATCGTCGATGGGGACTCTAGGATGGGATTGCGCTGTTATCCCTGGGGTAGCTTGGTTCATTGATCAAGTATATTGGATCGTTTTGCTGGGAGCACTTTGGGCTGTGGGTCTGGGTTTAGATAAAGTTCTATTTTTCGGAGGTTTTATTTTACTCCGAGGTCGCCCCAACCGAAAATATAAATCAAATGCTAGGTTTGGTGTGTAGCCCGTAGGTGGGTATCAATAATAGTTGATTTGTATTTAAAGTTCCACAGGGTCTTCTCGTCTTATAATGTCATTCCTGCTTTTGCACAGGAGGATCAATTTCACTGATTATTTGTAAGAGACAGGTAGAGCCTCGTTTGGCCATTCATTCTAGTCTTTATTTAAAAGACAAGTGATTACGCTACCTTTGCACGGTTAGGATACCGCGGCCGTTTAACAGTGTCACTGGGCAGGCATTACCCCTAATACTTGTGTGTTGCTAGGGGCTATGTTTTTGGTAAACAGTCGGGCTCGTTTAATTTGCCTAGTTCCTTTTACAAATTTTAATCTTTCTTGTGTGCGCTCCTGTGTTGGGTTAACAGTTAGATCTATAGGGTGTTTTAAGTGTTATTGTTTTATAGTGTTGGTTGTTAATAGTCAGTAGTTTGTCTATTATGGCTTAAGCTAGCGCATTAGAGAAGTTTTGTCTTCTTGTTACTCATTTTAGCATTAGTTCTTCTATTTAAGTAGAGTGGTTCAATATTATTTGGGGAAAAAACTTTTATGTTATTATTTAATAATGGGCGAGCTTTGACGCTTTCTTTGGTGATGGCTGCTTAAAGGCCTACGGTTGTTGTGTTTTGGTGTTTTGTCCTTCGTTGTTAGGTTGTATCCTTTTTCAATTGGGCTGTACCTCAATCGAATAAATCTTAAACTTTTCTTTTTACTTTAGGTTGCTTTTAGGAGGTTTAAGGTTGAACTTATATTCTTTTATTGAACAACCAGCTATCACCAAGTTCGTTAGGCTTTTCACCTCTACTTAGGGGTCTTTCCACTCTTTTGCCACAGAGACGGATTTAGCCTTGATGTGGCTGCCTTTAAGTAGCTCATTTGGTTTCGGGAATTCAGACTTTAGGGCTTTTTGCTTGAATGTGCTGGCTAAATCATGATGCGAGAGGTATAAGGATTAATCTTTGCTTTTTAAGGCTTAGTGAGTATTTCATTGTTTTTCGTCTTTCCCTTGCGGTACTATTTCTATTGCTCCAAACTATCTTTTCTATCGCCTATACTAAGATGGTGAAAATGTTTTGGTTGGTTTTAGTGGGATTATTTTGTTTATTAAGTTCTTGTTTTTGGTTGGGCTAGGTTGTTGCTCAAAACAGTCCTGTTTTAATGGACATCTCTCAGGTGTAAGCTGAATGCTTTTGGCTAAGCTATGTTTTGAATGTTCCAAGTACACCTTCCGGTGTACTTACCTTGTTACGACTTGCCTCATCTGTTTATTTATTGTTGGTTTATTTACTGTTGTTAAGTTGTTTGAGGAGGGTGACGGGCGGTGTGTGCGCACCTCAGGACCGGCTTAAATTGGGCATTCTGATCCCGATTTACTGCTAAATCCTACTTGTGGGACTTATTTCATAGTTCCTTTCCGTAAATTAATTTCTAGTGTAGAAAATGTAGCCCATTTCTTCCATCTCAATTAGCTACACCTTGACCTGACTTGTTAGCTGTATTTGGTTATTTTGCCTACTTTTGTATCCCTCATAGGGTAAACTGGTGACGGTGGTATATAGGCGGGATTAGCAAGGGATGGTGAGGTGAATCGTGGATTATCGATTATAGAACAGGCTCCTCTAGGGGGGTTTAAGGTACCGCCAAGTCCTTAGAGTTTTAAGCGTTTTGCTCGTAGTTCTCTGGCGGATATTTTTGTGTATTAAATATCTAAGTTTAGGGCTAAGCATAGTGGGGTATCTAATCCCAGTTTGTGTCTTAGCGATCGTGGGTTCAGATAGTTCTGTGTAGCATTAAGGTTATTTTCATAATGGGTTAATGTATACTTTTACGTATGACAGTTGAGTGGGGGGTTTACCTTAATTTTTTAGATTGAAGTTTTAGTCACATTTTACGCCGATTTTTTGTTAATTTGAGTTTCTTGTATAACCGCGGTGGCTGGCACAAGATTAACCAACTCTGTTTGCTATAACTAAGTCAAGCTTATGCTTATTGCTTAATTTTTATCACTGCTGAAGTACCCTTGGGGGTGTGGCAAAGCTAGGTGTTTTGGGCTGTCATGGTGTGCCTGATACCAGCTCCTTTTGTCTGGTGGGACTGTTAGGGCATTTTCACTGGTGTGCTGATACTTGCATGTGTAAGCTTAGCAAAAAATAACAGTAAGGCTAGGACCAAATCTTTGTGTTTTTGGGATATGTTCGCTACCCATCTTGGCAACTTCAGTGCCATGCTTTATGATAAGCTACAATAAC